TCAACGCGTTATTGCTTCAAGAGAAGCTCCCATCGAAGTTCACTATGAATCTTGTGGTACCTATCATGAGATTTATGGACACTATCTGATAATAAGACGTGTAAAAAAAGAAATTCTTTGGATATACATCCGAACCACTATTGGTCATATTTTTCTTTATCGAGAAATGGAAGAAGCTATACAAGGTTTTTGTCGGGCCTGCTTATCTGATACCTATACCTTATGGTAGCTAAGTTCAAAAATTCTATGACACCGGGGTGACTTTGGGTCTCTCCGGTTCAACTAGGACTCGAGTCCCTGACCTGACTTTCTGCGCAATTTAAGATCGAGAAAAGGAAGTTTTCCAATCATTGACTCAAATCCATTGTCGAATCCAACTCATTTAAATAGGGAGGTACGTATGGCAGAACGGGCCAATCTGGTATTTCACAATAAAGTGATAGACGGAACTGCCATTAAACGACTTATTAGCAGATTAATAGATCACTTTGGAATGGCATATACATCACATATCTTAGATCAAGTAAAAACTCTGGGTTTCCAGCAAGCAACTGCTATATCCATTTCATTAGGAATTGATGATCTTTTAACAATACCTTCTAAGGGATGGCTAGTACAAGATGTTGAACAACAAAGTTTGATTTTGGAAAAACACCATCATTTTGGGAATGTACACGCGGTAGAAAAATTACGCCAATCTATCGAGATATGGTATGCTACAAGTGAATATTTGCGACAAGAAATGAATCTTAATTTTAGGATGACTGACCCGTTTAATCCAGTCCATATAATGTCGTTTTCAGGAGCTAGAGGAAATGCATCTCAAGTACACCAATTAGTAGGTATGAGAGGATTAATGGCGGATCCCCAAGGACAAATGATTGATTTACCCATTCAAAGCAATTTACGCGAAGGACTGTCTTTAACGGAATATATCATTTCTTGCTACGGAGCTAGAAAAGGAGTTGTAGATACTGCTGTACGAACATCAGATGCTGGATATCTTACGCGCAGACTTGTTGAAGTAGTTCAACACATTGTTGTACGTAGAACAGATTGTGGCACTACCCGAGGTATTTCTTCAAGTCTTCGAAATAGGACACTGCCCGAAAGAATTTTTATCCAAACATTAATTGGTCGTGTATTATCAGACAATATATATATGGGTCCGCGGTGCATTGCCATTCGAAATCAAGATATTGGGATTGGGCTTGTCACCCAATTCATAACCTTTCGAACACAACCAATATATATTAGAACTCCCTTTACTTGTAGGAGTACGTCTTGGATCTGTCGATTATGTTATGGTCGGAGTCCCACTCATGGCGACTTGGTTGAATTGGGAGAAGCTGTAGGTATTATTGCGGGGCAATCCATTGGGGAACCGGGGACTCAACTAACATTAAGAACTTTTCATACCGGTGGAGTATTTACAGGGGGTACTGCAGAACATGTACGGTCCCCTTCTAATGGAAAAATCAAATTCAATGAGGATTTGCTTCAGCCTATACGTACACGTCATGGGCATCCTGCCCTTTTATGTTATATGGACTTATATGTAATTATTAAGAGTGAAGATATTATACATAAGGTAACTATCCCACAAAAAAGTTTTCTTTTAGTTCAAAATGGTCAATATGTAAAATCAGAACAAGTGATTGCTGAGATTCGCGCGGGAACAACATACACTTTCAATTTTACAGAGAGGGTTCGAAAACATATTTATTCTGACTTAGAGGGGGAAATGCACTGGAGTACCGATGTGTACCATTCGCCCGAATTTAAATATAGTAATGTACGTCTTTTACCCAAAACAAGCCACTTGTGGATATTATCAGGAGGTTCATGCAAATTTAATGCAGTTCCTTTTTCGTTCTACAAGGATCAAGATCAAATAAACATTCATTCTATTTCTACCGAAAGAAGATATATTTCTAGCCTCTCAGGAAATAATGATCAAGAGAGACACAAATTTTTGAGTTCGGATTTTTTTGATAAAAAAGAAGATATGATTTCTGATTATTCAGAATTAAATCGAATCGTAGGGACTGGGCATTATCATTTCATATATTCCACTATTCTCCGAGAGAATTCATATTTATTGGCAAAGGGACGAAGAAATAGATTTCTTATTCCAGTCCAATCGATTCAAGAACAAGAGAAAGAATTAATTCCACATTCAGGTTCAGGTATCTCGATTGAAATATCCATAAATGGTATTTTCCGTAGAAAGAGTATTCTTGCTTTTTTCGACGATCCTCAATACAGAAGAAACAGTTCGGGAATTACTAAATATGGGACGGTAGGGGCGCATTCAATCATCAAAAAAGAGGATGTAATTGAATATGGAGGAGACAAAAAGTTTAAGCAAAAATACCAAATGAAAGTGGATCAATTTTTTTTCATTCCCGAGGAAGTACATATTTTATCCGAATCCTCTTCCATAATGGTACGGAACAATAGTATCATTGGAGTAAATACACAAATCATGTTAAATACAAGAAGCCAAGTGGGCGGATTGGTCCGAGTGGAGAGAAAAAAAAAAGGGATTGAACTTAAAATCTTTTCCGGAGATATCCATTTTCCTGGAGAAAAAGATAAGATATCTCGACACAGTGGTATCTTGATACCACCAGGATCGGAAAAAACAAATTCTAAGAAATCAAAAAAATTGACAAATTGGATCTATGTCCAATGGCTCACACCTAGCAAGAAAAAGTATTTTGTTTTGGTTCGACCCGTAAGCACATATGAAATAGCGGACGGTATCAATTTAGCAACACTCTTCCCCCAGGATCCCTTTCGGGAAAAGGATAATATGCAACTTGGAGTTGTCAACTATATCCTTTATGGAAATGGCAAAGCAACTTGGAGAATTTCTGACACAAGTATTCAACTAGTTCGGACTTGTTTAGTCTTGAATTGGGACCAAGACAAGAAAAGTTCTTCCGTCGAAGAGGTCCACGCTTCCTTTGTTGAAGTAAGTACAAAAGGGCTGCTTCGAGATTTCTTAAGAATCGACTTAGTGAAATCACATATTTTGTATATCAGAAACAGAAAAAGGAATGATCCGTCAGGTTCCGGATTGATCTATGATAATGCCTCAGATCGTATCAATAAAAATCCATTTTATTCCACTTATTCCAAAGCAAGGATTCAGCAATCATTTAGCCAAAATCACGGAACTCTTCGTGTGCTGTTGAATAGAAATAAGGAATCCCAATCTTTTCTAATTTTGTCATCATCTAATTATTTTTGCATGGGTCTATTCAAGGATGTAAAATATTACAATGTGATAAAAGAATCAATTCAAAAAGATCCTCTAATTCCAATTAGTAATTTGTTGGGCCCTTTAGGAACAGCCCTTCAAATTTCGGATTTTTATTCATCATTTTACCCTTTAATAACTCATAATCAGACCTCAGTAGCGAAATATTTGCAGCTTGACAATTTAAAACAAACTTTTCAAGTACTTCAAAAATATTATTTAATGGATGAAAATAGGAGAATTTATAATCTCAGTCCATGTAGTAAGATTGTTTTGAATCCATTCAATTTGAATTGGTATTTTCTCCATCATAATTATCATGATAATTATTGTGAGGAAATGCCCACAATAATGAGTCTTGGGCAGTTTATTTGTGAAAATGTATGTATATCTAAAAAAGGACCACACCTAAAAGCGGGTCAAGTTTTAATTGTTCGCGTTGATTCTATAGTAATAAGAACAGCCAAGCCTTATTTAGCTACTCCAGGAGCAACTATTCATGGGCATTGTGGAGAAATCGTTTACGAAGGAGATATATTAGTTACATTTATGTATGAAAAATCGAGATCTAGTGATATAACGCAGGGTCTTCCAAAAGTAGAACAAGTAGTAGAAGTGCGTTCGATTGATTCAATATCGATGAACCTAGAAAAGAGAGTTGAGGGTTGGAACGAACGTATAACAAAAATTCTTGGAATTCCTTGGGGATTCTTGATTGGTGCTGAACTAACTATAGTGCAAAGTCGTATCTCTTTGGTTAATAAGATACAAAAAGTTTATCGATCTCAGGGGGTGCAGATCCATGATAGGCATATAGAAATTATTGTGCGTCAAATAACATCAAAAGTCTTGGTTTCAGAAGATGGAATGTCTAATATTTTTTTACCGGGGGAACTGATTGGATTGGTACGAGCGGAACGAACGGGACGCGCTTTAGAAGAAGCGATCTGTTATCGAGCCATCTTATTGGGAATAACAAGAGCATCTCTGAATACTCAAAGTTTTATATCCGAAGCAAGTTTCCAAGAAACTGCTCGAGTTTTAGCAAAAGCCGCTCTTCGGGGCCGTATCGATTGGATGAAAGGACTGAAAGAGAACGTTGTTCTAGGGAGTATGATACCTGCCGGGACCGGATTCAAAGGATTAGTACCCTCTTCAAGGCAGCATAACAACATTCTTTTCGAAAAAAAAAAATTTCTTCGGGGGGAAATGAGAGATATTTTCTTCCACCACAGAAAATTATTTGACTCTTGCATTTCAAAGAATTGATATGGTACATCAGACCGATCTTTTCTAGGATTGAATGATTCTTAACTTAGAATAAAAAAGAGGAGGCAGATGCGTCCTTTTAACTATTTGTTTGCTATTTGATTTGTTTTGGTATGGTCATTTGATTTGTTAACTTAATAAATAATTAAAAAATTAATGTAATAAAGAAAATTACGAATAGAAAGTAATGGCTTGGCTCGTCTATAAACGACCAATCTCCGGTAGAAGAGAAGGTTCCATTGGAACAATTATTTATTTCAAGGTGCCTCGTCTCTCTTTTTTTTATTATTAATAAAAAAAAGAGAGAGAGAGAGAAAGTGTGAGGAGAAATGGCAAGAAGATATTGGAACATAAATTTGGAAGAGATGCTGGAAGCAGGAGTTCATTTTGGGCATGGTATTAAGAAATGGAATCCTCGAATGGCGCCCTATATCTATGCAAAACATAAAGGTATTCATATTACAAATCTCACTAGAACTGCTCGTTTTTTATCAGAAGCTTGTGATTTAGTTTTTGATGCAGCAAGTAAGGGAAAACAATTTTTAATTGTTGGTACCAAAAATATTGCAGCGGATTCCGTAGCGCGGGCTGCAATAAGGGCTCGGTGTCATTATGTTAATAAAAAATGGTCTGGTGGTATGTTAACAAATTGGTCCACTACAGAAACGCGGCTTCATAAGTTCAGGGACTTGAGAATGGAACAAAAGACGGGGAGACTAAACCGTCTTCCGAAAAGAGATGCAGCTATGTTGAAGAGAGAATTATCTCGTTTGCAAACATATCTAGGCGGGATTCAATATATGACGGGATTGCCTGATATTGTAATCATAGTTGAGCAGCAAAAAGAATATACGGCTCTTCGGGAGTGTATCGCTTTGGGACTTCCAACAATTTGTTTAGTTGATACAAATTGTGATCCCGATCTCGCAGATATTTCGATTCCAGCAAATGATGACGCTCTAGCTTCAATTCGATTAATTCTTAACAAATTAGTATTCGCGATTTGCGAGGGTCGTTCTAGCTATATACGAAATCCGTGATTAATAATTAATAATAAGATAAAGAAATTATTAGATTTTTGAACTCCATAGATATAGATTTATGGAGTCGGTTATTATTTATTATTTCCGAATCGCACAAAAGAGATAAAAAAAAGACTGTGTGGATATTGTGTGATTAGTTTAGTTGGTATACAAAATATACAAGTTGAGTGGTCAAGTCCAAAAGGAAAGGGTTGAATCAAAATAAGTCTTTATTATTTAAAGTAAAGTTATATTTCTGTCAGAGGACAAAATGAATGTTATATCATGTTCCATCAACACACTAACGGGGTTATATGATATCTCTAGTGTAGAAGTCGGCCAGCATTTCTATTGGCAAATAAGGGGTTTCCAAGTCCATGCCCAAGTACTTATTACTTCTTGGGTTGTAATTGCTATCTTATTAGGTTCTGCCGTTATCGCTGTTCGGAATCCACAAACTATTCCAACTGACGGTCAAAATTTCTTCGAATATATTCTTGAATTCATTCGAGATGTGAGCAAAACTCAGATTGGAGAAGAGTATGGTCCATGGGTTCCTTTTATTGGAACTATGTTTCTATTTATTTTTGTTTCTAATTGGTCGGGTGCTCTTTTACCCTGGAAAATCATAGAATTACCTCATGGAGAGTTAGCCGCACCCACGAATGATATAAATACTACTGTTGCTTTAGCTTTACTCACGTCAATAGCATATTTCTATGCGGGTCTTTCAAAAAAAGGATTAAGGTATTTTAGTAAATACATTCAACCAACTCCAATTCTTTTACCCATTAACATTTTAGAAGATTTCACAAAACCCTTATCGCTTAGTTTTCGACTTTTCGGGAATATATTAGCCGATGAATTAGTAGTTCTTGTTCTTGTTTCTTTAGTACCTTTAGTAGTTCCTATACCTGTGATGTTCCTTGGATTATTTACAAGTGGGATTCAAGCTCTTATTTTTGCAACTTTAGCTGCGGCTTATATAGGCGAATCCGTGGAGGATCATCATTGACGAGTTTTTGAAATAGTCTAGTCTTTTTTTTAACTTAAACTGAGTTCGTCCAACCAAGCAATGGATGCGCAACTCAACAAGATAATTTGTTTATACTTAGGCAACATAAATATACAAATACAACAATCTAGAATAATAGCAAAAAAGATTCAGCTATTAGTAAATGATGTTAGTTCTAAAGTCTAATAATAAAAAAAGGAAAGAGATCGAAAAGATCTTTTTCCTAAAATCCGGATTTGGTCCATTTTGATTTATTTATATCATATCTGCCTCCAATGAAAACTCTCTCTTTACATTGATTGTTTTGTTTATTCAATTTCAATATTTTGAGTCCTATATTGAATAGGAATTTTTTTGATATCAATTTATGGCGTGTGAGTTTAAAAAAGCTGTTCTATAGAATGATTCCCATTTCAGTCGATTTCATTCAATTCAATGATTGACTAAAATCCAATTTTTAGAAATAAAAAATTGCATGAACTTAGCTCAATTAAATACTACTGTTTGTTATTTTTTATTTCTATGCAATGATTCGGCCTAATGAATTCGTTAATTTAGATTAGATCCATGTGAGATAATGATAAAAAAAGGGAAGAGACGAATTTACAAAAAACAAGATTCAAAAAAATGTGATTTTTTAGGAAAAGGGTTAGAATTAGGTATATGTAAGTTAATGGCTATACACTAACTCTTGCGCATCCTTTGAAGAAAAATTTGAGAATCCGATTGAATCTAAGATAGGAGTAGAGTAGTTGGTTTCCATTATGGAAGAAAGACGCGTATATGTGATAGTAGATATATACTAGTTATATATGAACTCCAAATATATCTAATCCATCGCATCGGACTGCTGTGAATTTAGATAGGGATTCCAATAGGAGTTCTTCTGTTTCGTCTTTGATTCGAAATTGAATCAATAAATAGATGAAATGAACTAAAGACAAATAATGAAAAATTCAAATAATGGGTTGGAAAACAGAAGTGAACGAACAAAGGTTGTATGTATGGATTCACAAAAATCCTGTGGATAGGAACTAAAAAAGAGATATGGAAATAGTTCTTTCTGAGAGTTCAATAATCAATATTATTACTTCAATTTTCAATTCCAAGTTTTGAGTTACTTCAGCTGGTTGAATCTTAGCGATGGAATAATTAACTCAAAACTCATTGGATGATTGTATCATTAACCATTTCTTTATTTTGGTGTGAGGAACTTATCATGAATCCATTGATTTCTGCCGCTTCCGTTATTGCTGCTGGGTTAGCTGTCGGACTTGCTTCTATTGGACCGGGGATTGGTCAAGGCACTGCTGCGGGCCAAGCTGTAGAAGGTATTGCAAGACAGCCCGAGGCGGAGGGAAAAATACGAGGTACTTTATTGCTTAGTTTGGCTTTTATGGAAGCCTTAACAATTTATGGTCTGGTTGTAGCATTGGCCCTTTTATTTGCCAATCCCTTTGTTTAGTCCTATAAATATGAGAATTCTGTATTTTTTTTTATGGATTAAGACTTACTCTTTGCTTTTTCAAAGTATATCAAGATTTCACTCCTACAATTACTTATTCGTTGGACAATAATACATGGGAAGGATTAATTTGAGGATGAGGAATTACCGTACTGACTCGCTTTCTTCCTTCCCCCTTTATCTTAGTTCAAAGGAAAGCCTTTTTAGTTTATGTTTATTTAAGGAGTATTGCAAGAACTGAGGTTTTTCGCCATTGACATGAGACCTGGTCCCTAATTCTAATAATGATCATTATTTTTGGGAATTTTTTTTTCATTTCAATTAAAAAAAAATACATTTCTATGGAAATAGAATCTTTTTTTGATTCTGTATAGGTAAATTAAAATTAACAAAATAAATACTAAAATAAATAAAAAATCAATAATCAATATATAAATATACAGGAAAAATAAAAAAAGAGTTGAAAGTGATATAATACAAAAAGGGACAGAGTTCTTTTTTTTTAGTCCATCTAAAAGAAAATAGGAGATCATATGAAAAAAAATGTAACCGATTCTTTCGTTTCCTTAGGTCACTGGCCATCCGCCGGGAGTTTCGGGTTAAATACCGATATTTTAGCAACAAATCCAATAAATCTAAGCGTAGTGCTTGGTGTATTGATCTTTTTTGGAAAGGGAGTGTGTGCGAGTTGTTTATTTCAAGAATAGGCTGGATCCACCCAGCTGTACTTTTTTTGTTAGAACTAGGAAAGAGTGCATGATCCCGCGAATTACTTCTGAATAAATTAAAAAATCATATTTAAGAACCATAGCATTTCGTGATTCATTCATTGGTATATCGACTTTGATTCTCTATTAACCAATAATTTGTGACCATTAATATGGTTAAAGCCAAACTGTTTGAAGTTCAGATGCAGCATAGTACTCTTTCTACTACTATGTTTAGTTTATAAATACATAGGTTATAAAGAGTTTTTTTTATACAATACAGAAATCAAAACGAATAGTTCGAATTTTTTTCGATATAAAACACTCATGTCGATAAAATGATTTGGGTCTTTTTTACAATGCCGAATTGATGACCTATGTATAAAGTGAGAAGAATTCTTTGGATTTGAAAGAAAAAAAAAGAAACAACTTTGCTGACAATTACAATATGAAATATTAGAAATTTTCTATTAATTCTGAATTCTATATTATACAAACAAATATATATATTTGATTTGATATATTTCTATATTTGATATATTTTTGTCAGAAGAATCCTCCGAATATTTGAGTATTGGATTATGATTATTGATCAGTTTCAATATTGTGAAATATGAACAGAGATCAATATTTTGAAATAGGAATAGATAAAAGGGGGAGAGGATAGGCTCATTACGTGAAAAATAGAAAAAGTATATAATATATGGGAATTCATTCTCTCTCAATTAAGTAATTGAGCATGAGAGCCAAATGAATCGAAAGATTCATGTTTGGTTCGGGAAGGGATTATGGAATTTTGGAAATGAAAATGAATGGAAAGATAATCTACTTTCATTAAGTGATTTATTAGATAATCGAAAACAGAAGATCTTGAATACTATTCGAAATTCAGAAGAATTGCGAAGGGGGGCTGTTGAACAGCTGGAAAAAGCCCACATCCGCTTACGGAAAGTGGAAATGGAGGCAGATCAGTATCGAGTAAATGGATACTCTGAGATAGAACGAGACAAATTGAATTGGATTAATTCAACTTATAGATTTTTGGAAAAATTAGAAAGTTCCAAAAACGAAACCATTCTTTTTGAACAAGAAAGAGTGATTAATCAAGTCCGGCAACGGGTTTTCCAACAAGCTTTACAAGGAGCTCTAGGAACTCTGAATAGTTGTTTGAATAATGAATTACATTTACGTACAATTAGTGCTAATATTGCTATGTTTGGGGTGATGAAAGAACTAACTGATTAGCCCCTTTTT